AAGGTAACCACCATTATAATGAGTTCTGATTATTATGAGTTATACAAGAACCATCAAATAAAAAAATTCTATGGAATCATAACATAAAAGTAGGAAAGACTCTTCGGATCTAGTCATACCATTAGATTCTATTGACAATTCCAAAAAACTGTTCATAGTATGATAATACTATGATGATGATTATCATAGTATTATGACGGTCGGGTGGATATGCCCCTATCGTCTAGTGGTTCAGGACATCTCTCTTTCAAGGAGGCAGCGGGGATTCGACTTCCCCTGGGGGTAGGGAGGAAGTTGATCGTAGATTATCAATAAATCTCGAATTAATTCTTCCTGGGTCGATGCCCGAGCGGTTAATGGGGACGGACTGTAAATTCGTTGACGATATGTCTACGCTGGTTCAAATCCAGCTCGGCCCAATAATTCGTTGCTCCATGAATATGAAATAACCAATTTGTCCTCCAGAAACAGAAATGCCTGATCTGTAGAAATGAAGAGAAAGAGTCAATTTTTTCTCTATCCATGTTTTTCTCATTCGTTCTGATTTTTCTAACGATCTAGATTAATGATACTTAATTAAGATTAAGTATCATAAAAATAAAAATAGTTCTTTTTCTCATTGAAAAATTGATTATCCATTTTTTTGTCAATAAAATAACCACTCGTTACTAGTAATCCGTGTCGCTCTCACTATATTCCATATCCATGTGGATATTCAGTATATCATTCGTGTTTCTGTTACAACACAACGAATAGAGTGTTCTTATAAAACTAGTAAGAATATGTATGCCATACACCTTGCTGGGATTGTAGTTCAATCGGTCAGAGCACCGCCCTGTCAAGGCGGAAGCTGCGGGTTCGAGCCCCGTCAGTCCCGAACTAGGATCCGATGAATTGATAAATTCATCTCTCCATTTTCTGTGAAAGGAGGGACAGGTAGCAAGATCTAATCCCCAGCGGGGATCCTTATTTCTTTTGTTTTTGTTTTTCGTTTCGCATTTATCATCAGACAAGTACGGGAATTTAAATTTCTTTCACTAATACCGATTGATAAGGGGAGACATATGTAAGTTGGTACAATCGGTGGCATTACTATATTCAGTATTTTAATAGATACCATACTCGTCTGACTTTCTTTTTCAATTGTTCTTGAACAATTGAAATGGAATATAGTTCCCCTATTTTTACCGGGAGTACATACACAAATTGTATTCGTTTATTGTACGATACACAATGAACTTAACATAATTACCTCGACTTTGTTTGTGTATCCTCAATTACTAATTGGAAACAATCTATCTATTCTCATGCAAATTGCACACTGAATTTTTGATGTATGCGTTCTAGTCTCAATCCAAGAAAGAAGAAGAGATCTATACTAATAAAATAAAAGACCAAGCTATACTAATAAAATAAAAGACCAAGCAACGCCCCTTTTTAGTAAATTTGTTGGAATATTAGATCTTTTCCACTTAAGACCCGTCCTTTTTTCCATTTCACTTCTACTGTTTGGATCTGTGTGACCCATAGCATAGAATACCGGTCATATTCATATAATATCTCATAATTGTATGTATAAGTATAAGGAAAGAGAGTTGTATAAGGAAGACAAGGACAGTAGGTTATGGAAAAGAAAAAAAAGTGGAAAAAGGGATGAAAAATTCAATGGAATTCCTGATCCAATAAGGAATCCCATTTCGGATTTAGTATGGATAAAATAAAAGATTTTCGTATGTTATACTATTCAATTCTCGACGATGAATCGATTTGATAGATCAGATATTGTTATTCATAATATTGATCCGATTCAGTATCATCAGAATTCAATTCATCCCATTGAATTGACAGGAGTAAAATTTCTTATCTCTATGGGATTAGATCCCGAGTTATTGCGAAGTAAAAAAAAAACAATGAGATTATGGAAGTCAATATTCTCGCATTTATTGCTACTGCACTGTTCATTCTAGTTCCTACTGCTTTTTTACTTATCATCTACGTAAAAACAGTCAGTCAAAATGATTAATTTAACTGAAACTTGTTTGGATTATTAGTTCTTATCAATGATTGAAGAAATAAAAGAAAGGGATTAAAACTCCAAGTTTTAAATGAAATGATTTGGCTGGAATCATAAGTATCTGAGATAGTGTGGTAGAAAGAACTATAATAGTTCTTTCTACCACACTAGATAGTATTGTATATTTATATAATATAAATTTATTATCATATAATAAATTTATTATCATATAAATAGTATGATCATTAAATAGTATGATCATATAAATTTTATCATATAAAGTTGTATACAGATATGGTTTTATATAGATATAGATCAATTTACAATATGTACATGTATTAGATGTACATCTAATACATATACATCGAAATAGCAGTCTAATTCTATTTCTTTTTTTTTTCGCTACATCTACTTGTATGGGTTTCGATCAATCCAAAATAATCCAAGGCCAACTCTTCTAATTCCTAGGCTTCTTATAACTTATAATATAACTTAATATATAGATTTATTTATCTTAATATATAGATTTATATTAAGATAAATAAATAGATTTATATATAATATATATTTATATACATATTTATATATATATAAGTATAAATCCCGAGATCCATCGAAAAAATCAATGGAGGAAAAATAGTATGGGTATGGGCATATATTAACTATATAAAATAAAAATAAAAGAAAACGAAACCAAGGAATCTTTTTTTTTTTTTAGTTTCGCAAAACGATCAATTAAACGATTGATACAATTCGATCACTCAATCGATTATTCAATTAGTAGTACCCCTAGTAGTAGTACCCCTAGAGTCCACTTCTTCCCCATACTACGAGTGAGAGGGAAAATGTAAAGACTACCATTAAAGCAGCCCAAGTGAGACTTACTATATCCATGTGAATTATGTCTCCTATCTCTATGAAGGAATTATTTCATTATTGATTATTGATCAATAATCATAGTGGAATCAATGGTGCAGAGTCAAAAGAAAATAGGATTCTGACTTAAGGCTATTGATGAACTAATCCAATGAATCTACTCGTAACAAGTTCCTATATTATAAAATATATGGTAGAATCGGGAAGCATTAAGCACAAATACGATACACACACCTTTTATTTGGAAATAGCAAAGGAATGCTCCTAATGGAACATGTAGAAATAGTAAGACCTATTGTTTGTTACCTTTCTTTCATAAGCAAAAGACGTCAAAATATACTATCAAGATAGATAACCATCTATCAGATATCTCTATTTTATTTGATCTAAGGCTTACGTCTTTCTTTCTGTGAAAGAATGGAATGGTAAGACACCACCACCATTATTACATACATTCTCTTTTTTGTAATCCCCTACACGGGCAAAGAATTTTTTTTCAACTTTTCTTTTTACTCTATAAATAAGAGCCGCCCAACCATGTTTATTGAATGTTTGAGTACTCAAAGCCTCTCGTGAGTCTGGATACAAAGTATCTTCAGTCCTTTCCACAACTTCTAAATTTATTTCCCATCAGCCTATTCTATTCTATTCAATCTAATTCCAGACAGAGTCAGTAGACACTATTTTAGTATTTAGTATAGGTAGTGTAAGATAATTAGGAAGTCTTGATAGTCTTTCGTATAATCTCTTCTTCAATCCTAGGAGCAAAAATGGAGTGTCCTTTAGGAACCTTTGGATACTAAGATTTCCGACCTCTTACTTTCGTAGTTCTGAATCCCAGAATTGACTCTCACTATTTATTTGATTCAATTGATATCATAAATCAAATAAATGTCCGAATCAATCATTAATAAGTAAGGGTTACTTCATACCTATTGGTACCGGTTTGGACCGGTACCCAGAACCCTGGTTTTGAGAAAAAAAAATTTAAGTTTTTTTTATAGAATTCTGGATTCTAAAAATCAAGTATCGACAGGCCTAGTCGTTTGCCTCTGCTTCTTGCGGGGCAAGAATTTGTCGAGTTAGATCAGCAGAATAAGAAATTTCAAGTCTTTTGTTGATCAGGCGACACCCGGATTTGAACTGGGGATAAAGGATTTGCAGTCCCCCGCCTTACCACTTGGCCATGCCGCCAAATCTGATCCAAAAAAAATGGATAATATTTTTATCCATCCATATTCTATTACTAATTTTTTTTGATCTTGAATCCCATTGTACTTATCCCTTTTCAAAAATTAATCCCTATTTTTTATTGGATCCAGTTTAGATTATTCTCTTCGATTGATTGTATCTCAAAAGACACACTGCTTAAAAACTTCCCTTCTCCTTCTATTGAAAAGAGAAAAAATAGATTTCCGGTCACAGACCGAAAAATTCAGGGCAAATTTGAACCATTAACTATTTTTACTTTAGAATTAGTGAACGGTTCTTAAATTTTTATCTCAAATTGTATTTGTTTAATGGTATAACAAAATCAAATTGATTTACGACTAATCAGTATCAATTATTTTCAATAATCAATCCTTTTCAATTTCAATTATAACAAAATATATGTGTATATGTAAACCCCAGAACAGAAATTGTTACACAGATACCGAATTGGGTCTTTCTCTTATGTACATATCCCTATAGAGAATTATCGTGCTTAAATTTTTCATTGAATATTTTGAATAGAAAATAGGAATATAGTGCGACCTGACTTCTGTTGCCACAAGTAAAATTACGAAAAAAGATGCGATATGCGGATAGGTATATCGGCATGTACTTAATAAATACTACTCCTATTACTATTACGCAATTCAATCGTATTCTATCTATAAATTCTACTACCAAAAAGAATCCGCGAATTCTTTTTTGAACATTAAAGTGTGCTAAAAAAAGGAAATTCTATACTACTCCTGATTATTCTGTCTTTATCTCATTCATAAAGAGCAGATTTAATCTTGAATCCATTTATTTTTTGGTACCCAATCTGATCGTAATATCATAATAATAGGTATAAATTGGATCAATTTTTATATTCTATACAAGACTCCATAAGTGGAAGTGA